ATCAGATGAACTGGATTGTAGACATGAAAAAGTAAGCACTCAGCGGTACCTTACGCCTTTCTTTTATTATAGGCGTAAGGTACCGCTGAGTGCTTACTCTTAGAGCGAGATGAGACTTTGATCTATTCCATAACATACAAATAGGAAAGTTATCCAGTCAACATAATCAAAATTTTCGTAGAAATGACAAAATGGATCCTTTGCTCTGATCTTTCAAACCACTTTATTCCTTTGTTTCTTATGATGTTTTTGAACAACGGAATTGAATCTATTTCTATTGATTGATTTATAGGCTCTGTCGTTCCTCCATAATATAATATTAACTCTTACGAGAAGCAACAAGAAGGAATCAAGCGATTTTCTGGATAATTATATGGATTTAAACGGATGAGACATCCTGCAAATCATTTCCATACTAAACTAATAGAACCTTACTCTATAAAAAAAAAGATAAAATAAAAAAGGTGATGAAAGAAAAAGGATTGGGGTATGCGTAAAAATAAAATCTAATCCGCTTCTCAATAAAATCTCAATAAAAAGAGTTAAAGTCAATTTTTTTGTTTGAATAATTTTGCTTTTTCTTTTATAAAAAAGTGCTATTCTACGTTGAAGTTAATTGAATAATAGAAAAAGTTTCGTTTGCTCGATGAATTACCCCCCCTAACCCTTTTTGTTTGTCTACTACTTCTTATGAATCTAAACAAAGGAATTCCGATAGACCCGGAAACGAAGAAATAGTAATCTTTGGCGAACAAGAAAAAAATCATTATTATTTCGATACAAGACGACACAAGAAAGGGTACAAAGTCCTTTTTCTTGTGTCGAATAGAAGATTAGTAAGACTTATAATCCAGTACCCTTCCTTTCATTTATCCCGTCCTTGCCCTGTCTCCTCTTCCTTTGTTTTTGTATGCCTATTGTCTAGTGCTAGGAATGGGATACAAGTAAAGAATTCCATACATCCCGAAAAAATAGTATAAACAAAGCAAGCAAAGGGATTTACAGAATTTTTTGATCATATATATTTAATTGTATTGATCGACAAGAATTCCGCGTTTTTTACCAACTTGATGGTAAGGAATCTCTGGATCTAGAAATTCATTTCGTATAATTGAACCTTTTCAAACTGTTTCTTTTTAAGAACCAAAAAAATTTGTGCCAAAATAACGGATGCCAAGAAAAACAAAAGGCCTTGGGCGCGTAATGGATCTTGAAGCACTATTTCGGCATCTCCCTGACCAAATCCCCCTACATTAGGATTGCTTGTTAATGGTTGATCAAGCTTGATGGATTCACCCTCTGAAACAAGAAGTTCTGGTCCTGGAGGTATAATATCAACCACTTGGTGTCCATCCGATGCATCAACGATGATTATTTCATATCCTCCTTTTTCTTTGCGTACTATTCTGCTTACTATACCCGCGGATGTAGCATTATAGACTGTATTGTTACTCTTGCTCCCATCAGGATAAATCTGACCCCTTCCCCTATTCCCACCTACATATATGGGATATTTTAAGAAATGAACGTCTTTCTTCGTAGCAGGGTCGGGGGAAAGAATGGGAAAGACGATTTCACTATATTTCTGACCTGGAACAGGACCTATTACAAGAATATTTCTTTTATTGGGACGATAACTTTGAAAAGACAGATTTCCTATCTTTTCTTTCACCTCGGGGGAAATACGATCGGGGGGGGCTAATTCGAATCCCTCGGGTAAAATAAGAACAGCCCCTACATTCAAAGCCCCTTTTTTACCATTAGCAAGAACTTGTTTCAGTTGCATATCATAAGGAATTCGAACAACTGCTTCAAATACAGTATCAGGAAGTACAGCTTGCGGAACTTCAATATCCACAGGCTTATTAGCTAAATGGCAATTGGCGCATACAATTCGCCCAGTTGCTTCTCGTGGATTTTCATAACCTTTCTGCGCAAAAATGGGATACGCATTTGAAATAGATGTTCGAGTTATTACATATATCATGATCGATACAGAAATAGATCGAGTGATCTGTTCCTTTACCCAAGAAAAAGAAAAAGTATTTCTATTTTGCATGATCCAATCATTCATCCAGGAATTTATACAATAAATTAGATAGGTAGCTAGTATAGTTCCCTATCCACGAGTCTGCCATTGTACTGAAATAATTCTATTGAAATAGGACAAATACCTTGAAGAGGTAGAAGTATAAAGAAAGAATAAGTCAAATGGAAAATGCTTTCTTTATGCGCGAAGAAAAATTTGGATTGATATCAGGAGATCAAATAAGTTCTTCATTCATTCATTGAATGATAAATGACTACAAGCGAAGGAGATACGCGATTTAAAAAACGGAAGATCCAATATTTCACAATTGTATCTAGAATAACTGGAAAAGTGGAAACAAGACCAGATATAATTTGGTCGTTATGAGCCAATCCAAAATCATTGTAGATCGAACCAATCATTAGTTCCCAACCATGGGTCGAGTGAAATCCAATCCATAAATCAGTAACTAAAAGAATCGAAAAAGCTTTTATTGTGTCATTTAAGTTATAGAAGAATTCCTGAACCCAAGAATTAAGAATGACAAGTTCTTCATTACCCAGAATAAAATAACCGCTTAAAATAGCGAAACATATTATATTTGTCGAAAAATGCAAAATGATATGGAAATGATATTCATTGTGTGTTTTGACCAATTGTATCGTTTCCTTGTGTATTCCTATACGAAGCTTTTGTATATTTTGTATATGCGTCTCTGGGTATTCTTTTATCATTTCATCCAACAAGAATAGTTCTTCTAATTCTAGGAATTTTTCTAGAACATTTTTCTCTTGAATATCATTCAAAAAAGTTTCGGATTGCCTAGTATTCCACCAATTAATAATCCAAGGTTCGAGACTTTTTTGAAATGAGAGAGAGACCCACCAGGGCAAAAATACTATAGATGCAAGATATGGGAGGGAAATCAATGCTTTCTTTTTTTTCATTTTTTTTATCTGTGAATTGTTAATGAACTGCTTCATTTGTCAACTCTATCTGATCTGATGTTTCTCTAAAGCACAAGTTCTATAACAAGGTATGGAACCCATGGATCTATTCCCATTTTTGTATAATAATTGACTCCTTAGATCCAGAAGGAATTAAGGAATATAGAAATAAAATAAGGGTCCTTTTTCGGATGAAAAAAAATGAGAAATAAATAGATAGAGAAATAGATTTTTAATATATAAAAAGTAAATAAATTATAAATTAAGTAATAAATTAAGTAAATTGGATTTCCGGGTATCTCAATTGGGAAAATTCGAACGAATTTCATCTTCATTTATTCCTTTCAATAAATACTCGAAAAACCCTCCCGGATCAATTCCATTAATTATTTCGAAATGTTGCACCGTCTAACCACAGCACAGGAATACGGTATCAGTTCAAAATCTGAGGCTTAACCTAAAAGGATTAATTCTGTATTACGAAATACATATTCGGATATTTGATGAATTCATACTTAATTAGACTTATTAGACTTTTTACTAGTATAAAAGAATTGAGTTGGGCCCTATACGCATACAAATACGCATACAAAAAGGTTTTGGTATAGAAAAATGTATTCTTATTATAGTTTATTATATTTATTATATTATAATTGGAATAGTTGTAGTTGTTCCATATACGTTCCCCAGCTTTTGTTTTATTCTAGCGGGTTGTTGCGTCAACGGAACGAGGAAATGGAATCTAACATGTTTTTCTCGAATGAACAGTTTGAGGAAACTTCAATTGTATTAAAAAAAAAGGAAATTAGCAAGCTCCTTTTATTATGTGGAGAAAACATTCATTCTTCGTTCGGTTCATTTCAAAATACTTCAATTGGTACGCGCAAGAAATAGGCCAATTCAGCAGCTTTTTGCTCAATTTCTCGCGGAGTCAAATTATCATCAGTACGAGTCAAGGGAATGTTTCCTTGGCCTCTGATTTCCATATAAAGAATACGACGAGGAAAAAGACCCTCTTTAACTTCCATTCTGATTGATTGGATATCTTTCATAAAGAAGCGAAGGAAGATGCGACGATTTATTCCAGGGAATCCCCAACGAAAAATACACATTATTCCTTCTTTTCTATCGAATCGGTCATAACCACTACCTACATTCCATGAAATTGTGCACCACAAATATGAACTAATGAATAGACCCGCGATCCCATAGAAAGACATCACGATTCCTTGTGGAAAAAAAATGATTTGCTGAGATGGAAATCCAGGTATAAGATTCCTACCAAGATAACTAGAAGTTCCAACCACTAAGAATCCTAGTGAACCTAAAAAAAGGATACAGGCCCAGCAAAAATTACTTGCTTTTCGAGACCCTGTTATAAGTTCTATCCATATATGTTCTGATCGCCAGTTCATACTATACTAGATCCAGTTGCATTCGATTGGAATTGAGAAAAAATTTGACTTTACTTTTCATGATGCCGAAGTAACTTTCATCAACTAGCACTAGTCTGATATGAACCATTAGGAATAATTGGTTAGATACATATACTTTCTATTATAAAAATATTCGCCGATCATTTTTAACCAGATATACCCGCATATCATATACATACATTTATGCGGATATCATGTATCCGCATGCATAACAGTTCTTTCGTTTGTGTTCGGAAAAAGCCACATATTGTCCCATATTACACTAAACAAATATCTGTATTATTATTCAGTGTTGAAATAAATTGATGAAATTTGGTCCCATCGGATCTAGACAATCTTATTTTTTTGGACATGAAGAAATAAAGAAGCCATTGCAATCGCAGGAAATACTAGGCCCACTAAAGGGACAAAAATAGAGGGTAAGTTAAGATCTGTCATAGAATGGGTACCTCGATTTAATATTTGTACCTATTATAAAGATATCTTATGATAAGTATCTCTATTATATAGAAACTATTCTAAATAATATTAATATTTAAGTAGTTAATAAGTGCAAGGAATGAGAACTAAATGAAGTGTACCTATTCA